GGGTCATCATTGAAATAGTTTTTTTCGCTTAGCGCAAAGCAATGTATGTATGGCTCAAGATGATTGACTTAAGGAATAGAAATATACAAGACTCTAGATACGATAGAAAACAATAGGAACAAAAAATTCAAAAATTACGATATTAGAGAGTTGTCAAAAAAAAAAAGGAAAGAGATCTAAAAGATCTTTTTCCTAAAATTCTCTTTTTGTACACTTAATATCCTACCTTTCCGCGACGAATATTCACTTTCTATTATATTGGTCAGCCAATATTCTTATTCAAATCATAATTTGAATAAGATATATTTTACGACGTGTGATTAAATAAAAAAAGGAGGGGGGATTCTACTTTACAGTTGATTTTATTCAACAATTGACCACATGAACTTAGATCAATCAAATTTGAAATAATAATATTTCTATGCAATAATTCGCACTAATCAATTGAATTTACCCATTTAGATTGTACTCCCCGATAAACAAAGCTGAAGTGAGAAAAGAATTTACACGGGATTCCTAAAAAAGTGGATTGATTGTCCAATCCGATTGAATCTAATGGTTTACGTTATGGAAGAAAGACATGTATATGTCATATTAGATATTGACTCGTTATATATATGAACTAAAGATATATTTTATTTGCCCTACTCCTGTGTGTGAGTTCCAATAGAAGTCCTTTCATAAAAAGAAAGATGGAAGAATTGAAATAACAGTTCGAAATCACGAAATAAAGTTCTACGGATTCACAAAAACTCTGTGGATAGAAATAGAAACAAAAAAGAGATATCGAAGTAGTTCTGATGATTCAATAATATTCTTACTTAAATTCGAAGTTCTTAGTTATTTCCACTAGATGAATCCTATCGATGGAATAATTGAGTCCTGCCTAATTCATTGGTTGCTTGTATCATTAACCATTTCTTTTTGTTGGTATGAGGAATTTATCATGAATCCACTGATTTCTGCCGCTTCCGTTATTGCTGCTGGATTGGCTGTAGGGCTTGCTTCTATCGGACCTGGAGTTGGTCAAGGGACTGCTGCGGGTCAAGCCGTAGAGGGTATCGCGAGACAGCCCGAGGCGGAGGGAAAAATACGAGGTACTCTATTGCTTAGTTTAGCTTTTATGGAAGCTTTAACGATTTATGGATTGGTTGTAGCACTAGCACTTTTATTTGCGAATCCTTTTGTTTAATCTTCGAAATAGGAAAAATAAAAATTTTCCTATTTTATTGCCTTGGGCTTGTCGTTTGCTTTTTCAAATTAGATCACGATTTCACTCCGACAATTCCTTATTCGGTGAGAAAATAACCTACGGGAAAGGCTGATTCGCAGATGAGGAATTAGTATGCCGACTCGCTTTCACCCTTCCCGTTCGTAGTCCAAGGGAAACTCTTTTTTTTTTATGAGGTGTTGCAACAATGAAGGGGTAGTTCATACTTTAACTCGAAGATTTTTTCACTCGATTAAAAAAAAAAAAAGAATAAATAAAAAAGAGGGACAAAGTGGTAGAAAAAGAACTCTCGTCGATTTTTTAGTCTATCTATAAAAGGAGATTATATGAAAAATGTAACCGATTCTTTCGTTTCTTTGGGCCACTGGCCATCTGCCGGGAGTTTCGGATTTAATACCGATATTTTAGCAACAAATCCAATAAATCTAAGTGTAGTGATTGGTGTATTGATCTTTTTTGGAAAGGGAGTGTGTGTGGGTTGTTTATTTCAAGAATAGGCTGTATCCAATCAGCTGTATCCCCCGGATGGGTGCATGATCACGCGAATTACTTCTTAAGAAATTATATGTAAGAACCACAGCATTTCGTGATTAATTGGTAAATCCACTTTGATTCTCTAGCAACCAATAACGTGGGGCTGTTAAGATGGTTAAATCAAATCGTTTGAAGTCTAGATGCAGCATGGTACTCTTTCTACCGCTATGTTAATATAGAGGTGGTTTTCATTTAAAAGGAATATTTTCTCGATATAGAACACTCATCTCGATAAAAAAAAAATGGAACCGCTCGGGTATTTTCCCCTTTTATCCAATGATGAATCGACGACCTATGCCTTATTGTATAATTTTTGGATTGGAACTGAAGAAAAAAAAAGAAACAACTTTGCTGACAATTAGATATTTTTGATTTTGTCAGAAGAGTCCTCTAAGTATTTTGCTTTTGCATTAGATTCGTTTTTTCATTTTTTTTTACTATGAAGAGGATAGGCTCATTACATTCATAAAAAAGATATGATAATTGACCCTAAGTAATTGAGCGCGAGAGCCAAATGAATCGAAAGATTCATGTTTGGTTCGGGAAGGGATTATGGAAGTTTTAAAATGAACCGAAAGATAATCTACTTTCATTAAGTGATTTATTAGATAATCGAAAACAGAGGATCTTGAATACTATTCGAAATTCAGAAGAACTGCGTGGGGGGGCCATTGCACAGATGGAAAAAGCCCGGGCCCGCTTACGGAAAGTAGAAATGGAAGCAGATCAGTTTCG